TTTGGAAAAGTGCGGATTTTCAAGAAAGGGAATCCTATGATATGCTGGGAATCCTTTATGATAATCATCCACGCCTGAAACGTATCTTAATGCCTGAAAGTTGGATAGGATGGCCTTTACGTAAGGATTATATTGCCCCTAATTTTTATGAAATACAAGATGCTCATTGAATAATCAGAAACTAATCTTCACTTCTACAACTCCAGATATTCAAAGAATTTTTGTACATTCTCTTCGAGATCAAACATAGTAATTGAAGTTTCATTCACATATTATTTTTTTTTTTTTAGTTATTGGGTGGGCTAAATAAAATAAATACTAAAAAAAAAAAAATTAGAGGATTCATTGAGATTCTCAAATTTTGAAGATACTTTTTCGAATGAGCCGAGCCACTAGGATGAAACTAAAAGAGTTCCGCATTATGAACTATGTACCGCGCACATCACTTAGATGGGCTATAGAAAGTAACATAGGAGGAAATGAAGAAATAGAATCTGAAAAAAATATAGAAGGAAATGAAAGAGGATCATATTCTATTTGTACTGTATCTGAAATGAACTTTGGCTATTCCCATCCTTCAACTCCTCTAGACTATACTTTTTCTCTTTCAACTAACTAATTTAGCCTTTCGAATATGTATAAAGTATTAACGTTTTTTTTGAACAAAAGGAGACACAGTATGGACAAATAAAAAAACAAGAGGAAACAAAATGGAATTCTTTTGTATACTTTATATACATATGATATATATAAGGGGTATATCTCCGACATTTAGATGGATAAATATGTATCACGATTTATACTATTAATGAATATGTATGTCGACCCATATCAATTCATTTTTAGAATATATACTCATACAAATTACTCATGTGCCAGGAACCAGATTTGAACTGGTGACACGAGGATTTTCAGTCCTCTGCTCTACCAGCTGAGCTATCCCGACCATTCACGACGCATCATCCTCATTTTATTTTAATATAGGACTTGGGTCTATGTCAATTAGAAAAACGAAAAAGTATTACAAAGTATTATACAGGATCTAATAGAATTTCTTGGATCTTCAAAAATAAATTTTCAAAGTTTCAGTACAGTACAAGTAATGATATGTATTGTTAATTATTCAAATTTAATGGATTCCTTGCTCAAATCATTTGTACTGTACGCGTATCATATATATCACACACAAGTCTTGTGATAAGAAAAAATTTTCGCTCAGATCCATTTGTGAAAGAAAAGAGTAGAATGAATGATAAATATAACGAATTTTTATTTGAATCGCTAACAAAATGATAAAATGAAAATAAATAATTAGGGAGTCAACCGGGTCGTTTTGGGGATAGAGGGACTTGAACCCTCACGATTTCTAAAGTCGACGGATTTTCCTCTTACTATAAATTTCATTGTTGTCGATATTAACATGTATAATGGGACTCTATCTTTATTCTCGTCCGATTAATCAATTATTAAAAAGATCTATCAGACTACGGTGGAGTGAATGGTTTGATCAATGAATATTCGATTCTTTTTTCAATTTTTAATCGATTCACAACAAGTCTTTCATTTTTCATATAAATATAAATATAAAAAAATACAGATTTGGGTCGTCATTAATCATTTTGAGATAGTATTTCAGTACTATACGTATGTATATAGGTTTATCCTTCATCCTTGCTGAAGTTTCGATGGAAGGATTCCTTTACTAACACAATGCAGCCAACTCCATTTGTTAGAACAGCTTCCATTGAGTCTCTGCACCTATCCTTTTTTATTTTCGGTTTATGAAACCCTTGTTTATTTTCATAAAACAGGATTTGGCTCAGGATTGCCCATTTTTAATTCCAGGGTTTCTCTGAATTTGAAAGTTCTCACTTGGTAGGTTTCCATACCAAGGCTCAATCCAATTAAGTCCGTAGCGTCTACCAATTTCGCCATATCCCCTCTTTTTTTTGATGTGATTAAGATCACATCATGATGCCGCCCCCCCCCCCTTTTCTTTCATTTCTATTATGCTGGACCGGTTGAATTCATTAGATACCGGTTCCTATATTGAAAAGTTTTTTCTACTATTTGATTTCTTGTATATTTTCTTTCATCTCTATCGGAGACCCGTATTTGGTCCAATCAGAAATGATTCTATCATTTCTATATCATCAATTCAATATAGATCGCATAACATATATATTATAGTATAATATATATTTATTATACTTATATATGCCCCTATTTCTACCGTTTTTAGCGTTAAATTTAAAATACTTGAACGGTCGATTCTTTTTTTTTTTTTTCGTCTTAGCTTTCACCTTTCCGAATGAAACCAGAGGAGTGTTTCATTATGATCTGGATTGCGCTTTTATCTTTCATGTTATTCTTAGGGCAGGCCTTCTATAACATAACAAAAAAAAACATTATAACATAACAAAAAAACGAAAAGGAAGATTTGAGTATTATTAATTTTAAATTCAATTAATAGCCATAACTAAAACTAATAAAATGGCTATAACTAACCATTCCGTTAATTTAGAATTAGAAGAGAATTCAAAATAAAATTATTTATTAATTAAATATGAAATTATTTCGAATTATATATAATAAATAATAATATTATAAGATTGTAATATACAATAAATATAGAAATGTAATATACAATAAATATAGAAATAGCAATAAATATAGAAATAGAATAAGATTCTAAACTTAATTACATTACTTTACTCGATTTTATTTAAAATGATATATTAAAATATATTTTCAAATTAAATTAAAATGAAATATATATATTTCTATATATAAAATATATATGATCCATATATAAAATATATATGAAATATAATAAAATTATGTAATAAAAAATAGTAAACATAGAATAGTCAAAAAAATCTTACCATCTAATTAAGCTAATTAAGATATTTATTATTGATAAACATATATTTGAGAAATAGATCAAAATTTTATATCGCGATATTTAATAATATCGCTATATTAATAGGTATGTTCTATAATATTAAAATATCCAAAATATTCAAATATCCAATATGTTTGGAAATTCTAAAATTCTATTTTCTATTCTTCCTTATTTTTGATATTTCTATTTTTCTATATATCATATTTCTTATGAATTTCTATTTTTCTATATATCATATTTCTTATGAAATAGCTAAGAATGAACAGTTAATATCTCAGTAGTTTACTAAATTAGTATACGTGTACAATTTATGTTATGTGAGCCCGCTTAGCTCAGAGGTTAGAGCATCGCATTTGTAATGCGATGGTCATCGGTTCGATTCCGATAGCCGGCTTTTCTCCGTTTGTTTGATTTTTTATTTTTTACATAATTGATAATGTGAAATCAAAGCGAAAAACTTCTTTCCCTTTTCCCAAGGGTCACCCTATCATCTCGTAGGAACTTCCAATTATGAATAAAAATGGGATTGGAGGAGTTCGGTCTCTGTAGAACAAATCAATCAAGAAAAGAACCCTGAATTTTTTTTATTATTATTTTAAATTCTTTTTATTTATATAATACAATTATTTATATACAATAAGGTCCGGATATTGATACAATTCCTCTAATTATTCTTTGTAATACAATACTTCAGTAAATTTCGATTAATTTATCATATTTTAGTTTAGTTTTAATTTTGTTTTATGAAATTTCATAAAAAATAAGGAGTCTTTATGTCACGTTACAGAGGGCCTCGTTTCAAAAAAATCCGTCGTCTGGGGGCTTTACCGGGACTAACTAGTAAAAAGCCTAGAGCCGGAAGCGATCTTAGAAACCAATCGCGCCCCGGAAAAAAATCTCAATATCGTATTCGTTTAGAAGAAAAACAAAAATTGCGCTTTCATTATGGTCTTACAGAACAACAATTACTTAAATACGTTCGTATCGCCGGAAAAGCCAAAGGATCAACAGGTCAGGTTTTACTACAATTACTTGAAATGCGTTTGGATAACATCCTTTTTCGATTGGGTATGGCTTCGACTATTCCTCAAGCCCGCCAATTAGTTAACCATAGACATATTTTAGTTAATGGTCGTATAGTAGATATACCAAGTTATCGCTGTAAACCCCGAGATATTATTACAGTGAGGGATGAGCAAAAATCTAGGGCTCTGATTCAAAATTATCTTGATTCATCCCCCCGCGAGGAGTTGCCAAACCATTTGACTCTTCACCCATTCCAATATGAAGGATTCGTCAATCAAATAATAGATAGTAAATGGGTCGGTTTGAAAATAAATGAATTGCTAGTTGTAGAATATTACTCTCGTCAGACTTAACCCCAACTAAAATAACAAGGGTTCGGACAATTTTGACCTCTCCATTTTGGCTTAAGTAAAGGGACCCGGGGTAAGTAAGGTAAGGGGTTTGATCTGGGGATTTTGATCTCATTCATGTATCATAGATCGGTAGGGGATTTTCATTCCTTGTCCATTTTGCCCAGTATTTTTCGTACCACAGAAGATTTGGATTAGGAATACATAATCGATATCAAAGAAAAGAAAGGTCTAACTGTTGGAGTATACATTCTTATTTGATGCATTGCAGTCAGTAACATTGGTGAATTAGGTGAAGAGTACGGAAAGAGAGGGATTCGAACCCTCGGTAAACAAAAGTCTACATAGCAGTTCCAATGCTACGCCTTGAACCACTCGGCCACCTCTCCTACATAATGATTATGGCCAAAAAACCGAGTTAATAGTGAGTCATTCATATTATTTTGGATAGGTATCTACATTGAATTAAAATTATTAAAAAATTGAACTCTAAAAATAGAAAACTTTTCATCAAAGACAAATCCTTCCGCATAAATCTTTTTTGTGAAAAATTGTAAAATAAAGATATATCTATTCATGTTTGCGAAGATGGGGTTTCCGCCCTTTCTAATATTTATACCGGATTTAATCTCTCAATTGAAACGAATTCAACGATTGATCCATTTTTTTAGACTGTGTTTAATGGATATCTTTAGATCATTATTCAATTTTCATAAAAA